AAAATATAGTGAGGGGGAGCATTAGGGTTGATATGGTGCAGGATAGAATGAGGATATATATTGTAGTTCTGGTAATTTGGCTTTTTGGTCTTTTGATTTCGCTTGCTGATATTGAGGCGTTAATTATTATATTCAGGTAAAAGAATAGGTTTATTAAGGACCCGGAGATTAGCATGAGAGTTAGGAGTTTTCTATGCTCGGTCAGAAGAAAGATTGTTATAAGTTTGGGGAAGAATCCTGTAAGGGGGGGCAGCCCAGCAATGGATAATAGGAGTAAGGAGATTGAGGCTTGAATTAGAGTAGATTTGGAGTATGATTTATTTAAGGATTTAATAGTCTTGGTGTTTAGGGTGTTGAAGATTAGGAATAGGGGGGCAATGAGGGATATATAGATGATAAAATATAGGACAGAGGCTACTGGCTTATAGATCGCTATGAGGGATATTATTCAACCTATTTGGCCAATCGATGAAAATGCTATAATAGATCGCATGGAGTTTTGGTTTATGCCCATAATGCCCCCTGTTAAGGCGTTAAGGCCTGCTAGGGTGGTGATGATATTCCTATTTGTGGGTAAGAGGAATGCTAGGATGGAGATTGGGGCCACTTTTTGTCAGGTCGATAAAATTAGGCAGGGAATTCATGAGATTGAAGATATTACAGAGGGGTATCAGAAGTGGCAGGGTGCCCCTCCTATTTTTAATAGGATTGAAAATGTTAGGAACAGGGCAAATCTATTGGGCGACCATGTTTGGAGTATCCACAGTATTGAGGAACTAAATAGAAGAATGGCTGATCCGGTAGCCTGAGCCAGGAAGTATTTAATAGATCCTTCGATTTCTTGGTTATTTTTTCCCACTATTATAATTGGGGTAAATGATAGAAGATTTAATTCTATGGAAATTCATAGGAACACTCAGTTTGATCTGGAGATAGCTATAATGGATCTGGAGGTTAGAGTTGCGGAGAATAAAAAAATAGGCGGATTGGGGAATAGGCTCATAAGATTGTGGAGGAATTACACCCCCTCGTAGAGGTTAGAAGCCACTATTAGCTTAGCCAATCTATTTTGATCAGTCTAAGGCACCCTCATTTCATTCGTGGAGGAGTCCCGCAATTAAAATGGCTAGGAATATCAATGGTACAAGGACTATTGTTGTAGAGTTGCACAAGGTTATTGAGATAGGGATTGGTATTAATAGGACAATTTCAATGTCAAATACAATAAAGATAATTGCTAGCAGGAAAAATCGCATGGAAAATGGGATTCGTGCTATGCTTTTGGGGTCAAACCCGCACTCGAACGGGGAAGACTTTTCTCGATCTTGAGTGGATCGTTTTCGTAGGAATAGGGAAGTGATAAGCAGAACACTTGGGATAATAATAGATAGGGAGGATGCAAATAGGAGAAGGTTCACTTGTTGAAAATATTGTTATTATCTCTTAATTAAAAGTTAAGCGCTGTATTAAGCTATTCAACAAGATATAGGGAGGGTGTCCATATTTAACGTCATCAGAGTTAACCGTTTATTTCCGGCACTATATCTATGTATTGACTAATAGTATAACTGGGACGATAATTATTAGGAGGGATAGGGAAGCTGGGAGGAATCTTTTTCAAGTTAAGCTTATTAAGTGGTCGTATCGTATGCGGGGGTATGTGGCCCGAATTCATACAAATAGGAGGGCTAAAGCGGAAGTCTGTAGTACAGTAAATAGATCATTAGAGATTTGTGCGGCCCCCCTAAAGAAGATAATAGATGAAAATAGGCTTATTACTAGAATATTGGCATACTCTGCTATGAAGATTATGGCAAATAGACCGCCCCTGTATTCAATATTGAACCCTGACACTAGTTCCGATTCCCCCTCAGCGAAATCGAAGGGGGTCCGGTTTGTTTCGGCTAGGTTGGTAATAAATCATACTACTGCTACCGGTCTTCACAAGAGTAGTATTCATGTATATGTATTTATTTTTATAAAATCTAGGGTTAAAAGTGTAGATAGGATAATTAGGAGGATGAGCGATATTCTTACCTCGTATGAAATTGTTTGGGCGACCCTTCGCAGTGCCCCAAGGAGAGCATATTTAGAGTTTGACCCCCACCCAGCTATGAATGTTGTATATACATTCATACTTGAGATGCATAGGAAGTATAAGACGCTAAATTTAATGAATAGCGATTGGTGGTTGTGGGGGTAGATTGCCCATATTAGGGCTGCCAGGGCTAGGCTAGCTGTCGGGGCTAGGAGGAATGGAACTTTGTTAGAGGGTGAGGGATAGGTCTGTTCTTTAATGAATAGTTTAATAGCGTCGGCAAATGGCTGTGGCAGCCCTATGAGGCCGACTTTATTTGGTCCCTTTCGTAGGTGAAAATATCCTAATAGCTTTCGTTCTATTAGGGTGTAGAATGCTATTGCTAGGATGGCTAATACAATCCTTATGATAACTGACAGGACGGATGATGGGCTCATTAATGGGGGAAAAAAAATTTTTCTTGGGCAGGATTTAAATCTACAGCACTAATCTGCCACCACATTGAGCATAGTGGGAAGTCGAATCCCTTTAAAGATGTTCAAAATCTTTTGTTTCCAAAACTTTATGCTGCCGCTGAGGACTCTCTCTAGTCAAGTGCAAGTTGGCTGTTCTAGATAAACTAAGCTGCAATTAATAAGTGGTTCTTATCCGTGTTCCGATCCTAAGTCGGGTGCAATGCTCTGCCAACTTATTTATAGTTTGTAGTTTGGTCATTGTTTAATTTTGTTTATGGTTATTCTTTTGTGTAAAAATTCTTTTAGCTTGGTCCTTTCGTACTGTAGCTAAATTTTAGGTTACTGAGGATAGAAACTAACCTGGCTTACGCCGGTCTGAACTCAGCTCATGTAGGGGTTTAATGGTTGAACAAACCGTCTTAAAAAGCTTCTGCGCCCTTTTGATTCCCTAAGCCAACATCGAGGTGCCAACCAACATTATAGATGGGGACTCATTAATGAGATTAGCCTGTTATCCCTAAGGTAGCTTGTTTTTTTGATCTGGGTCAGGGTCTTTTTTGAGATGTATATTTCTTTTTGTGGGTGATGATTTGTAGAGCATCGGTCGCCCCAACCGAATTTAATTTTTACTTATTTAGTAAGTTAAATTAAGCTCTATAGGGTCTTCTTGTCCTTCAGTTGAATTTAACTTTCTTCAGTTAAAAAATAATTTTCATTGGGCTAATAGAGACAGCTCCTATTTCGTTTACCCTTTCATTCTATCCTATAATTAATAGGCAAGTTATTATGCTACCTTTGCACGGTTAGGATACCGCGGCCGTTGAAGATTTCACTGGGCAGGGCTTGCCTTAAATTATTTTTGTCTTAAGGTAATGTTTTTGATAAACAGTCGAAACGGGGTTTGCCGAGTTCCTTTGTTAGTAATAGATATAACATATAGGGCCTAAGTAGAAGTACTTATTTTTACATAAAAATTTTGATGTGGGGAATTTGGTAATAATTTCTAACTAGCTCTACATTGAGAAAAAAATAATTAGTTTGGGATTGACTATAACGTGTTATACGTGGCTGATTTTAGGCCTAGTGTGTGTCAGGACGCTTTTAATTGAGTGTTATCACAGGGCTTATCCTCTGTGATGTAGCAGTAGAAGTACTTCTATGGCTTAATGTATAATTTTTGTTAGAAACCAGCAATTTTCTTACGCGTTTGGTATGTGGCCTCTGCCCCCCCATTTTTCAGAGCTTTTGCCACAGCTGGTGGTGGGGCCTGTGCCAATGAGGGGGCAGCTCTTTAAGAATTCGGGAATTATTTCTTTGATTTTTTGCTTGTAAAACCATTATGCACGAGGTACAATTTTTAAGGATTACTTTAATTTAATATATTTCCATTTCTGTACTTTGTTGGTATATGGGTATTATTGGACTGGTTTTATTGGTAATTTTTGTGGGCAGAGTAAACTTGTGTTATATTTTTAGTGTAAGTAAAAGGCATTATTATATGCTATACTCTGTAGGTGCAATTTCCATTACACCAACTATGTTACGACTTATCCCCCCTTTGAGGGGGAGTGACGGGCGATGTGTGCATGCTTCAGATCTAAATTAATTTAAGCTTTGTAGCTTGGATTACATTCAAGTCCACCTTTGTAGAGTTTTTGTAGCTCTAGTGCGTTGTCTTTGTGTAGGTTGTAACCCATCATTCCTCCTATATATTGGCTGCACTTTGACCTGACGTAATTATGAGGTGTGGTTGCTAACTTTCTTTTAAAGGTTAGCTTGCGACGGCAGTACACAGGCTGCTTAGGGCTAATATAGGTTAATTGTTCGTGGATTATCGATTTATGGGACAGGTTCCCCTGGTATGGTGAAGCACCGCCAAGCTTTTTGATTTTTAGTCTTTTGGCCGTATTATTCAACTAACTTATTTAGGGCATAAATAAACGGGTATCTAATCCGTGTTTTGGGCGTATGCTTTCACAATATGTGAGGCGGGTGATTTGGGGTCAGAGCCGTAGAAATTGGACCTTTGGGTTAGATTAATCACCCCTTGTATAATTATTGATATATTAGCTTGAATTTGTCGTCTAACCGCAGCGGCTGGCACGAGTTTTGCTAGTTCTGTGTACAATTCCCCTCTTCTTAATTACTTAAAGTGGGAAGTTTTGTTTACTGTGCGGGCTATTTAAAGGGGTCTCTATTCAGTGTAGAAATACTTTTAGTATTTTGTGGGCGCGCATGTTCTTACATGTAGAAGGATTGTCGGGCTAATATGTCAGCTAAAGTCAAACTGATTAGCAAGAGAGAGATTCTCTTTTTTGGGGTATGAACCCACTAGCTTGAATAGCTTATCTTGCTTAAATATAGATATTGTGTATATATACTTTTAAACTTGCAATTTAATGTTGTTGATCAACTACTATATTAGGGTCAATTTGTAATGGTCTCGGGCTTAGTAATTAGAAGCAGGGTTGGTATTAGATGTATTAATATTAGTGTTATGTCTTTTTGTTTTATGTATGTTGTTGGGTTTCTGTAGGGCAGTGAAGGTCCGTGGTGTCCTGAGGAGTATAAAAATAGTGAGTAGGCTACTGTGAGAAAACTGGTTAGTGCTAGAAGTATTACTAGTAAGGTCGAGGTTGATATGATACTAGTTATGAGTATAATTTCTCTCAGTAGATTAATAGATGGGGGCGCTGCCATATTACTTGCTGTGGATATAAATCATCATAGGGTTAGGGTCGGAATGGTTATTAGAATTCCTTTTGTTAGTAATAGATTTCGCGTTTTTATGATTTCGTAGTTTAGGTTTGATAGGACGAATAGGGCGGACGATCTGAGGCCATGGGCGATTATTATTGTTAGTGAAGCTTGGAGACCTCAGTTAGTTAATGTGAGGGATCCAGAGACTATAAGTCCTATGTGCCCTACGGATGAGTAGGCGATTAGGGACTTTAGGTCTGTTTGCCGCAGGCAAATTAGTCTTGTTACCACAGCTCCCGTGAGGGAGATTCTACAGATTAGGGGATATAGGTTTTGGGGTGTAGTTGGGAGTATGCTGGTGATTCGGAGAATTCCGTAACCGCCTAACTTAAGGAGAATTGCTGCTAAGACTATAGACCCTGCCACAGGCGCCTCTACATGGGCTTTTGGCAGCCATAGGTGGAAGACGAATATGGGGAGTTTTACGAGGAATCCCCCTAATGTCATAATTCATGCTATGGTTGGGAGGGAGTAATCTGCCGGAAATTTTATAATTATAAATATGGGCATGCAGCAACATTTCGATGAAAGAAAGATTTTATACAGGGCCATTAGCATGGGGAGTGAGGCAGTCACTGTATATAGTATTAGGTATATTCTTGCTTGTGCGCGTTCTTGTTGATACCCCCACGTTATAATTAGGATTATGGTGGGGATTAGGGAGGCCTCAAATCAAATGTAAAATATGAATATATTGGGGGATGAGAAAGACTTTATTAGAATAAATAATAGGATTGTCGTTATGGTTATAAATGTTTTTGGGCTAGAGTTTGTATTTAGGATTTTTCCTCTGGCAAGGACTATTATAGCGGCTACTCAAATTGATAGAATAATTAAGGTCGAGGACATAGAGTCTGTGGCTCTAATACATGATATAGAGGAATACTGATACTTGTCTATGAGCATTAGGACTGATAAGGGGGAAAGTCTGATCAAGGTGAGTGAGGATACATATATGAAGTTTTTGGAGGCTTTGCGTAGTAGGAGCATTGATAGAATGGTGAGCTCTATTCTTAGCATTTATTTATTGATAAGAGATTTAACATGTCTGTTCCGTAGTTTCGTGATATAATAACTATGAGTCTTAGGCCTAGCCTCGCTTCGCAGGCTCCTATGGAGAGAAGAATTACCCTTAGTCTAATGTTGGGGGCATTTACTAGTGTTAGTATTAGGGGGGCTAGAAGGACAAGGGTGAGTATTACCCCCTCTAAGGATAGGAGGGTCATGAGTAGGTGGTATTGGTTGATAATTAGGTTTGTGATTGTAACGAATGGTAGGAGTGCAATGAGGAGTGCTATATTTGGGTTCATAGAATTGAGGAATTTCCTTATTCTGACTTACAAGATCAGCGCTTAATAATTTAGCTTTCAATTCTGTTTCAGGTAGCAGGTTATTGATTTTAGGTACCCAAGACCCATGTTTTATATTAAACTACTATCTGATGAGTAATAGGGCTCTATAATTTTAACATGAAAAGTTAAGGTGTTAATATACACCATACTCATTTGGTGTTCGAGGGTCTCCCTACTTATCATCTTCAGTGATATGTTTTTAATAAACTACTTAAACAAATTATAGGGTTGTTGTAAGTGACACTAGTAGGATTAGGGAAGATGTGATAAGGAAATTTATAGGGGCGCTGGTTTGTATTAGAAGAATTGAGTTGGATGTTGTGACTGAGGCTTTGTGTGCTCCTTGGCCTGTAATTGCTTCAAATCATGATTGGTCCACTACTGCCAAAAATTTTTGGGATGAGTATATAGGTAGTGCTATTAGGGGTTGGGATGATAAGGGTGTCATGAATCATATTAGGCACGAGGCTGAGTGGTTTAGTAATCTCTGGGAAGATTTTGGGGCGTAGTTTGGGATTAGTTTTGGTGTTATTCAGGCCATAGTAAATCCGGCTAATATGGTGTATGCGGGCATAACTTTTATTGAATTTTGGAGAAGAGAAAATTCTAATTTTATGGGTTGAATTCATATGACCATTCTTCCGGCCAAAATGGATATGATCGATAGGATTATTGCTGGTATATATATGGGCACGCTCTCCTTTATTAAGATTATAGGTGGTGAGTTGTTGGGGCCCCAGGTAGTAAATAGTATAAATCGAGTCGAATATGCTGCGGTTACTCCCGCAGACAGGAAAATAAGGGTCACTATAACGGCGTTTTGAGGTGTAAATATCGAGGATTCTATAATTAGGTCCTTAGAGTAGAATCCTGCTATAAATGGGAATCCTGATAGGGCCAGATTGGCTAAGAGTATGCAGGATGAGGTAACAGGGATTTTAGTTTTGGTATTTCCTATCCATCGCAGGTCTTGGCTGTGGATGTGCAAGTGAATTAAATTCCCCGCACAAATAAATAGTATCGCTTTAAATAGGGCATGGGTTATTATGTGGTAGTATGCTAGATGTAATATGCCTAGTCCCATGGCCCCCATTATTATGCCTAGTTGTCTTAGGGTCGAGAGAGCAATAATTTTTTTTATGTCGCACTCTGTACAGGCTCTTAGCCCCGCTATGAGTGTTGTTGACGTTGCGATAAAAAGAAGGATTGGTCGAAAGAGGTCTCTTTGATCGAGGAAAGGGAAGAATCGAATTAGTAGGAATACCCCTGCTGTAACTAGGGTGGATGAGTGCACTAAGGCCGATACTGGTGTGGGGGCTGCCATCGCAGCCGGCAGTCATCTGGAAAACGGCATTTGGGCCCTTTTTGTTATCCCGGCAATTAAAATTGTGATAATTTGAAAGTTGTTTATAGGGTTTTCTCATATGTGCGTGATATTTCAATGTCCCTGATTAATGGATCAGGCGATGGCCAGAAGTAGTATCACATCCCCAATGCGGTTTGTCAGGGCAGTAATTATGCCCGCGGCGAGAGACTTGGAGTTTTGGTAGTAGATCACTAGAATAAATGATACGATTCCTAGCCCATCTCAACCTAGTAGGAGAATAATTAAATTCGGGATGAAGATTAATATGTTTATAGATAGGATGAACAGAATAACTAAAATTGAGAATCGGTTAATAAATTTGTCATCTTTTATGTATGAGGAGGAGAATTGTATGACGTTGGCAGAAATTATCAAAACTGCGCAAGAGAAGAGAATCCTTGTGGGGTCTGCGATGAGACTCAGATTAATGGGGGTGGATGAAATGGTAAATAAATTTCACTCAATAATGTATTTTGAGTTTAGGAGCAGGGTGTTCAGGGCTAGGATTGTTATTATTCCTATTAGGGCCCATAGCATGTTTCTTGTGGTTGAATAGATTTGTTTTTTTTGGAACATGAGAAAGGGCATAAAGCATTTCTGGGACCACAATTCAGCGGTTTTATAACCTACCTCTCTCCACTCCCCTACTTATCTTATCTGCCCGCGGCTTAAGATATAAGTTTAATGTTGAACTTGATTTTTAGCGGTCTAAAAGCTGATGAAAAATTGAGCGTATTTTCAAGATAATATTTCGGGCTGTGACTTGTTTTTCCGACTGGCGATGCAAATACGGGTAATAAGTGCGGGGGACGTTGTTAATTGGGGCAGTTTTAATTTGGCCCGTAAAGCACTATTTTTAAAATTTAGCATGTGTATATATATATATATGTATGTATGTATGTATATATATCTATCTGTATATGTATAAACATAAACTAATATATAAAAAAAAATAAAACATTGCCAAGGCTCTTACCGAGTCGAAATCGGTACGCATGAGTTATGCTTAATGTTTAGTGTCTGTGGTCATCTGAGTAGAGTGTGAGTAGGAGACAGAAAATATATGCTTGAATAAGGCAAATGGCAACTTCAAACAGGGTGTATAGTGTTGATGTCAGGGTTAAGAGTAAAATTCTGTAAATTGAGTTAAACCAGGCAGAGGCGAGGTAAATTCCTACCAATCCTAGGACAATGTGCCCAGCTCTTATATTGGCAGCTAGTCGGAATGATAGGGTTAGTGGGCGTACTATGATTCTAGTTGTTTCAATGATAACTAGGAAGGGATTAAGTCAGTTAGGGGCACCATCGGGGAGTAGGTGGGCAATTGATTTTTTTATGCTAAGTGAGAAGGAGGATAAGATTATAGTTAGTCAGATAGGAAGTCCTATGTTTAGGGTTATAATTAGGTGTCTTCTTGTTCTAAATATGTATGGGGTGAGTCCTAGAAGGTTAGTAAAGATTAGGGTTAGGAACAGGGTTGTCACTAAGAGATTTAATCCTTTGATGTGGATTATGTTGGTTCGGGATAGTTGGGTAAATATAAGTGACGTGCATGTTGTAATGTATGAGTCTTTCCGTCTGGAGGCGAGTCAGAAGGTTGATTGAATGGTTAGGAGAATGAATAAATTCGTGGTCATGAACATGGAGTTTAGTGGGAAAGCTGAGTTGGTTACATAGGGGTCAAACGAGGAGAAAATATCTATTATCATACAAGATCTGGAGTCCCATTTAAAACTTTGAAGGTTTTTAGTTTAATATTAACTTAAGATCTTAAGACTTGTTGTTAGTGTCTCATATTTTTGCTGTGAGGGGGCTCACCACGAAATATATGAAGTAGATTGATGTAAATGTTTGGCCGATAAAAGTGTACGGGTCTTCTACGGGCCGACCCCCGATTCATGTGAGGATGGCCCATGAAGAAATTATCACTCAGAATAATAGTTGGTTGATTGGGTAAAATGATAGGCTGCGCTTACTTATAATCTTTGTTAGGGGCGGCAAAAGTAGAATTAAAATTGCAGCGAATAGGGCTAAGACGCCGCCTAGTTTGTTGGGAATTGATCGTAGGATGGCATATATTCATAGGAAGTATCACTCTGGTTTAATGTGGATTGGGGTCACCAGGGGGTTTGCCTGGAGGAAGTTTTCAGGATCTGTAAATATGTTTGGTTCAAATAGAATAATTAGGGAAAATAGCAGGATTGCTGTCGCGTACCCTAGAAGGTCTTTAATTGAGAAGTATTGATGGAACGGGACACGATCTGAGTCAGAGTTTAACCCAATGGGGTTATTTGATCCTGATTGGTGTAAGAATATGATGTGGATAACTGATATAGCTGCAATGATGAAGGGTAGGGTAAAGTGGAAGGCAAAGAATCGATTTAGGGTTGCGTTGTCTACGGCAAACCCGCCTCAAATTCACTCTACTAGTGTTTTTCCTAGGTAGGGGATTGCTGAGAGAAGGTTGGTGATAACTGTCGCCCCTCAGAATCTTATTTGTCCCCATGGGAGGACATACCCTGTAAATGCTGCTGCTATTGTTAGGACAAATAGGGCTACTCCAATATTTCAGGTTTCTATTAGGTTATATGAGCCGAAATATAGCCCACGTCCTGCATGAAGGTAGATGAATAAGAAGAATATAGATGCCCCATTGGCATGAATGTATCGGATTAGTCACCCATAATTTACATCTCGGCTAATGTGGGTGGCAGAGGCAAACGCTATTTCGATGTTTGAGACGTAATGTATTCTTAGAAATAGGCCTGTGGCAATTTGGAGGATTAGGCATAGCCCTAAGAGGGACCCGTAGTTCCATCAGATGGAGATGTTATTTGGTGCAGGTAGGTCAATTAGTGAGCCATTAATAATTTTAATTAGGGGGTGTGTTTGGCGTAGGGGCTTAAACATAGTTAAATGGGCGTAGGGGCCCCTTGGATCGTGATGTTAGATTTACTACAATAATTATGGTTAGTAATAAGATTCTTGCCAGTAGGATTAGTACGGGCGTATTTGATTTCATGTATAGAAATGAAAAGCCCTGGCCGGTGAGTAGGTGGTATGTCGGTTGTTGTTTATTTAATGTGAGAAGTAGTGTAATTATAGAGGCGGTAAGGAGAAAGTATGTGGTTTGATTGCCCGATCTTATTTGCTGATTAGGGGTCAGGGCTAAAAAGTAGGAGAAGATTACTAACATCCCCCCAATATAAATTAGAAAAATTAAAAATGCGAATCATGTTCTTATTATTAGGTTGAATAGAATTGCTAGTGTAAGTGATATAGTTAGAACAATAATTCCTAGTGTAATGGGCGTAGGGGCAATTAAAATTGATAGGGTGGACGATAATAGAATTATAGAAAATATAGAAAAAATCATTTATAAGTTTGGGTACTGATCCCAGTCCTGAGAATCCAAAGTTCTCTGTGCGCTATACACTAATTTATAAAGATCCTCATCAGTAAATGCATAGATACAAGCAGATTCATACGACATCTACAAAGTGTCAATATCAGGCAGCTGCTTCAAATCCTATGTGATGTCTATTAGAAAAATGGTTTATGTATACCCGTGTTAGGCATACTAAGAGGAAAGAGGACCCAATGAGGACGTGAAGGCCGTGAAATCCAGTAGCTACGAAGAATGTGGCTCCATACACTCTGTCTGCAATAGTGAATGGGGCGGCGAGGTATTCTCCTGCTTGCAGGAATGTGAAGTATAGGCCCAAGGTGATAGTTAGGACTAGGGCTTGGAGGGCGTTGTTTCGGTTGGCCCCCATTAGTCTATGGTGGGCTCAGGTGACAGTTACCCCTGATGCTAAGAGGACTGCTGTGTTTAGGAGGGGCACTCTAAATGGATTTAGGGGCTTGATTCCTGTGGGCGGTCAACAGCATCCAATCTCTGCTGTCGGGGCAAGACTACTGTGGAAGAACGCTCAGAAGAACGCGAGGAAAAATATAACTTCTGAGGTGATAAATAGGACTATGCCCCATCGCAGCCCTGAGGTTACTATTGATGTGTGGTGGCCTAGGAATGTTCTCTCTCGGACTACATCCCGTCATCATTGAATTATGGATATAATGATTAGCATAGCGGCCAAGATAAAGCACCTTATTCCGTGTCTGTGAAATCATCTTGCTAGGCCGATTGCCAGGGTGAAGGCACCAATTGATGAGGTCAGGGGTCAGGGTCTTAATTCTACCAGGTGGAAAGGTTGACGGATCATTGTTACGTTTTTTGTTGCTCAATCTTTTTACTTGGAAGGTAAATGTACTTTAAATACTCAAAACGTTATAGGAGAAATGCATTCATGTATAAATTTACAGTTTATAGTCTATTATCGACCATCCTATAATGTTCAAGATCACTGGTTTAAAAATGTGTATTTATTTTTTGGCGAGAATTTAGTTATTTTGTGGGGCTGCTTCCATCATGCTATTTGCCTTAGCGAGGCCGTTAGGAGTCATATGGATAGAAGTATGATTAATCATCTTATGGGTGAGAGGTGGGGCATGGAGAGATACGCACTAGTGCAATTAGGTCTCGACAAGGCCTTGTTATTAATTTAACTAGTATTTCTACTTACCGGCGGATTTTATTCATTTGATGAAGGATGCTGTGTTGATAGATTCTAGTGCAATGGGTATAAATGAGTGGTTTGCCCCACAGATTTCTGAGCATTGGCCATAGAACACTCCTGGGTACATAGTAGAGAATCCAATTTGGTTTAGTCGTCCTGGTACTGCATCTACTTTCACTCCTAATGCTGGGATTGTTCACGAATGGATTACGTCCGCTGCTGTGATTAGTATGCGCACTTCTAGTTTTAGTGGTACAGTGAGTCGATTGTCTACTTCAAGTAGTCGATAGTCCCCAATTCTCAGGTCGTTTGTGGGGATTATGTATGAGTCTATTTCTATATTTGTGAAGTCGGTGTATTCATAGGATCAGTATCACTGATGGCCGATAGTTTTGATTGTAATGGAGGGTTGCCTTACTTCATCTGTAATGTATAGGATTCGTAGGGAGGGGATGGCTAGGGTTAGGAGAATGATGGCTGGTAGAATAGTTCAAATTGTTTCTACTGATTGTGCTTCTAGCAGATATCGGTTGATATGTTTATTGATTATTACTATTGACAGAGCATATGCTACTACTGTTAGTACTAGGGTTAAAATTAATAAAGCGTGATCGTGGAAAGAAATTAATTGTAACATAACTAAAGAGGCTGCATCTTGGAATATTAATTGTCCTCAATTTGACATCTAAGTGAGTTATGAAATAACAGCGTCCTAATTAACAAATAGGTGCCTTTGGCGTTCACTTAATTTAGGGTAGGAGATTACTCCGGTTTCTCTTAGGTTGTGGAAGTCTAGGGGGAGCGTTTGATCTACTCATTCTATAGATGTGGGTATGTGGGACCTAGTGATTACAGATCGTTGTGAGGCGAATGCCTCTCATAGAATGAAAATAAATATCATTAGGGCAATAAATGAAAGGAGGGACCCAATTGATGATACCACATTTCATTTTGTGAATGCATCTGGATAGTCTGAGTATCGTCGGGGTATTCCTCTTAGTCCCAGGAAGTGTTGGGGGAAGAAAGTAAGGTTTACTCCTAGAAATATAAGAAAGAACTGTGCCCTAGTTCAGCGGTTGTTTAGGGTTAATCCTGACAGGAGGGGGAATCAGTGGGTGAAGGCTGCGAAAATTGCGAATACTGCACCCATTCTTAAGACATAGTGGAAGTGTGCTACCACATAATACGTGTCGTGGAGTATAATATCTAGTGAGGAGTTTGATAGGATGATTCCAGTGATTCCACCAGTTGTAAATAGAAAAATAAATCCTAGGGCTCATAGTATTGGTGTTTCAAATTTGATTTTTGACCCGTGCAGGGTTGCTAGCCACCTAAATACTTTGATTCCTGTGGGCACAGCAATGATTATTGTGGCAGCTGTGAAGTAAGCTCGGGTGTCTACATCTAGTCCTACTGTAAATATGTGGTGGGCTCATACAATGAATCCTAGGACAGCAATTCCCAGTATGGCATAGATTATGCCCAGGGTACCAAATGGTTCTAATTTTGTTGTATAGTGGGCTACAATATGTGAAATTGCCCCAAATCCCGGGAGGATTAGAATATATACTTCGGGGTGTCCAAAGAATCAGAACAGATGTTGGTATAGGATAGGGTCTCCCCCCCCCGCAGGGTCAAAGAAGGAGGTGTTTAGGTTTCGGTCTGTTAAGAGTATAGTAATGGCTCCTGCTAATACTGGTAGCGATAAGAGTAGAAGGATCACAGTAATTACTACGGCTCAGACGAAGAGGGGAATTCGTTCTAGGCGCAATCCCCTTCATCGTATGTTCACTACTGTAGTGATGAAGTTGATTGCCCCTAAAATGGATGATGCCCCTGCTAGATGGAGGGAGAAGATGGCCAGGTCTACTGAGGGCCCAGCGTGAGCGATATTTCTTGCTAGGGGGGGGGATACTGTTCATCCTGTGCCGGCCCCCTTTTCAACGGCCGCGGACCTCACTAGAAGGATTAAAGATGGCGGCAGTAGTCAAAATCTTATGTTGTTTAGGCGAGGGAAGGCCATGTCTGGGGCACCCAGTATTAGGGGGAGTAGTCAGTTGCCGAATCCCCCAATAAATACTGGTATAACTAGGAAGAAGATTATGATAAATGCGTGAGCTGTAACAATGGTGTTGTATAATTGGTCGCTTCCAAGGAATGCGCCCGGTTGACTTAATTCAATTCGAATCAGGAGTCTTATCCCGGCTCCGATTATCCCAGCCCACACTCCTAGAATAAAGTATAGAGTTCCGATATCTTTGTGGTTGGTTGAGTAAAATCATCGCAT